TATTATATATAGATCAAATTACAATACGTATGTACATATATTAGATGTACATATAGATAGCACTTTATTTCTTTTAGTTTGATTTCCCATCTCAAGAAGTCATTGATTGAACAATTAACGGATGATCCGCGGAGTTAAGTTATACAGTAACTTCTTCGGATTTGTAAAAGGAGTAGAGCAGACCCTGTCCATTTTTCATGCTTAAACATGAGATGAATCAAAAAAAGCATAAAAACTTTTCTAGTAGTCTAAAACAAATGTTAAATGTGTGATATGTGGATCGCTCAACAGAAGAAGGATCTCATTTTCTTATGTGTCGGATCTCTTTGGCCAATCACTAATCGCTTCGTTTCCGATAGAAAGAAAATATGTATTGTCGTAATAGCAGAACGACTTTCTTTTAGAAAGGTAAAAGAAAAAGGGGAAATAAATAAAGAAAAAAAATAGTATTAGTTTTTCTTATTGTAATATCCATAATTATGATAAGAGCTGATTCACTAAAATAGAATATTTAGGAAAAATTAGGTTGGAAAAAATCGCCTATCATGCGTAGATTTGAGTTTCGAAATACAATTATGGTAATCATTCATTACTGTATTCCAGTACAATTTGGAAGACATTTTTCTTTTTTTAGGGCTTCGCAAAATGATCAATAAAGAATTGATACGGTTCGATTGAGCAATTAGTAGTGCCCAGCCCTAGAGTCCACTCCTTCCCCATACTACAAGTGAAAGGGAAAATGTAAAGACTACCATTAAAGCAGCCCAAGCAAGACTTACTATATCCATGTGAATTATGTCCCCTATTTCTATGAAGGAATTATTCTATTATTGATTAATAATCATAGCGGAATCAATGGCGCAGAGTCAAAATAGGTAAGACTATTTATTGATGAACCAATTCAATGAATACACTCGTAACAAGTTTCTATATTTTAGGGTTTCTGGTAAAATCAGGAAGCATTTAGTACAAATACGATGATACACACGCCTTTTCCTTGGAAATATCAAAGGAATGCTTCTATATGGAGCATGTAAGAATAGTAAGACCTATTGTTTGTTTTGATATTAATGCCTTTCCTTACTAAGCAAAAAGCATAAAAATATACCATCACGATAGATAACTATCTATCAGATACCTCTATTTCCTATTTGATCTAAGCTTACTGTCTTTCTTTCTGTGAAAGAATCCGGAGAACTCACCACCACTATTAATTAATACATTCTTTTTTTTCAACTTTACCCTTTACTCTTTTAATACCAGACGGAGTCACGAGACACTACTTTGAATAAGGGTAATTTAAGAGATCTTGTTATTATAGTCTTTCGTATAATCTCTTCTTCAATTCTAGTAGCAAAAACAGAGTATCCCTTAGGAACCTTTGGATACCGAGATTTCCGACCTTAGTTCTGAATCCCGGAATTGACTCTCACCATTTATTTGATTCAATTGAAAAATCAAATAAATGGTGAGAGTCAATCATTAAAGTAATAAGTGAGAGTTGCTTCATCCCTATTGATACCGATTTGGGCTACACCTCAATTTTGAGAAAAAAAAATTACAGTCTTTTAGAAAACCTACACCATGGGTTATAAAAATCGAGTATTGACACGCCCACTTAGTCCTTTGCCTCTGCTTCTTGCGGAGCAAGAATTCGTCGAATTAGATCGGCAAGATAGGAAAGAAATAAAAAATCTTTTGTTGATCAGGCGACACCCGGATTTGAACTGGGGATAAAGGATTTGCAGTCCCCCGCCTTACCGCTTGGCCATGCCGCCAAATTCGGTCCAAAATGGATAAAAATATTATCTATATTCTAATTCTATTACTCACTCTTTTTTTTATCTTGAATACCATTGTACTTATCCTTTTTTAAAAAGAAATTCCTGTTTTTTATTGGATCTAGTTTAGATTCTCCTCTTCGATTGATTGTATCTTAAAATATACATCGCTTAAAAACATCCCTTCTCTTTTTTATTGAGAGTAGAAAAAATGGATTTCCGGTCACAGACTGCAAAATTCAGGACAAATTGGAACCATTAACAATTTACTTTGAATTAGCGAACGATTCTTCCATTTTTATCTCCAATGAAATTTTGTTTCATTGAATAGCAAAAGAAAATCAAATTGATTTATGACTAATCAGTATTCATTTTTTTTTTCAATAAGCAATCCTTTTCAATTATCAATTCTAATTATAATAACATATATGTGTATATGTAAACCCCAGAACAGAAATTGTTACCCAGATATCAAACCGGATCTCTCTCTTATGTACATATCCCTATAGAGAATTCTCCTGTTTCAATTTTTCATTGAATATATTGAATAGAAAATACAAATTTTGATGGAGTGTGACTCACGTTGTCCCAAGTGAAATTACAATAAAAGATGTGATATATGGATAAAATAGATAGCCGTATCAGCATGTACTTAATAAAATAAATACAATTACAATAAATACTATTCTTATTATATTTTCTATTTATATTACGCAATT